TTTTATAGCTATTTTGGCTTCAATCTTCCCTTTTTAAGCGAAAAAATTGAAGATTTAGTTACGATTGAAAGTTTTGTACTATTATCCATAGATCTTTTATTCATACTCATTTAATTGGAAGAATTGAACCAATCAAAAAAATTATGCTTCTTGACTCCATAATACAATTTTTTTATGAAAATTATGATTGTCTTTTGGATAGAAATCGTGATAATGTATATTTTTTCCTCAAATGTGCTATTGAGGGATAAAGTCTTAAATCTTTTTAAGAAATAAAGTTTTTGATCGGAATATGAAAAAAAAAGGAAAGACCCCTTAACTATTGAAGTTTTTAATAGAACGAATCACACTTTTACCACTAAACTATACCCGCTACATATTCATTATTGGATATAAAGGGGCCTTTTGTCCAACAAAGTAATTAGATGTAGTCAAGATAGCATCAGAATCATGAAAATTTCAGCATTAACACGTATTTTGTTCCACCGTGGGAAAACTTGAGAATAGGTAAATAGCAAAAAGTTTAGTCAAATTTCAATAGTGTATTAAAGTTATAAGTATTTTATTTTTTGAAACCTCTCTTCATTTGAATCATTAGATTCTCTGAATTTGAGTAAATTGGGCCTCAAACTTTCAAGCTTGTCCTTTGCTTTGAGCAAGTAAATGATTTATAGTATCATTTTATAAATATATAAATATGTGTGTTTTTTTTTGATATTCTTTTTCTTATCAGATATATTTTTTTATTCTTAAATAGAAAATTTATAAAATTAGGAAATTCATTAATGGAAAACAAATTTCATTCTAAATGAAAATTGAAGTTCAGTATTATATTCATCTTAATAATTACCTTAATAAGTCTTAATATTAATAAGAAAGAAGTATTAAGAAATAAAAAAAAAAAAAAGAAAGACGAAAAATATTAGTACTATAGAAAAATATTACTACAATATTAGTACTATATTAGTATATATTATATACTATAAAGACTCTTACTAGTACTAGTAAGAGTACTAGAACACTTTTACAAAGCTATAAAGATTAAATATTCTAAATTAGACTCTAATTTACTAGAATATACTAAATATACTTAGAATATTAGAATAGAAATAGAATATCTAAGAGTAATTTAGTAAATATCTATAATATATTCATTCTATTAATTATTAATTTAGATATAGTTAGATATAAAGAATAGATAATTTTTTCAAGAATTTATAAGATAATCTAATTATTAGAATCTTATCTAATTTCTAATAATTAGGAATGATAATGAAAATGACTCTTCTCGTTTCAATAAAAAATTTTATTTGTCGGAACAAAAGAAGTACTGGCCCGGCCAGTACTTATACTTAACCAGGCCGGGGAAATGAAGTTTTTGTTTTGTACAAGAAAAAAAAAAATAAAAGAAGTAAGGTATTCTTTCTATTCGAGAAATCTTTTTTGAATCATTGAAGTAAAATCAAAATTGTTATCAATCTTGACTTCATGTTTTAAATTACATGATAATTTTCTAATTTGGAATGGGGAGAGATGGCTGAGTGGACTAAAGCGTCGGATTGCTAATCCGTTGTACGAATTATTCGTATCGAGGGTTCGAATCCCTCTCTCTCCGATCCCCCCCAATCACTTGAGATTTTATAATTGGAATAATTTTTATTCTTTTTTTATGAATCTTTTATCTTTATCTAACATCTATTCCATTTCTTTTCTTTATACATTTACCTATGAAAAAAGAAAGGAAAAAGTAAAAATGAATCTCATCTCTTTTTTTATTCTTTTTATTCTTCACGCCCAGGATTACGCCCCGGATCGTTAGATAAGAATCCGAAGATGAATAGAGAAACAAAGAATATTACTACTGTGTAAACGAAGAGTTTAAGAGTAAGCATTACAAATCTCCAAGATAAGATAAGATCCTTTTTTTTAAGGAAATAGATCACCTATTTTACGACACATACTATCGCTCTAAAGATGAAAAAAGTTTTTTTTGAAATTTATTTTTATGAAATTTCTTTTCATGTAAGAAGATTCGTATTTTTTCGTTACCAAAAATTTATTGGCATATTCATATCTATAATGAAGTAATTTTATGGGGTATGGGATCTTATAAAGGAAAGGTTAGAACAAAAGAAATAAGCTGGTTAGCTTTTTAAAGAAAAGATAAAGATCATCATTCAAATTCAATTTCAATATAAAATATCAGACTTTTTGAATCGAGGGTTCCTAATGTCCAGACTTATCTGAATCTTATTCATGATCTTCTTGATTTTCAGAATAAAATCTCATCTTTTTTTTTATCCAATAAATTATGAATTGAATAGAGATTATAGATTCTATTTTTATCGGAAACTTACAGCAGCTTGCCAAACAAAGGCTAAGAGAAAAAAGAGTACAGGGATAATTGGCATAACGTCTATGATTGGATTGAAAAAGGCATAAGCCTCGGGCAATTTGGCGAAGAAAAAACTACTCGAATAAAGGGTAGAATTAAGACAGATACAAATTAAACAAAAGATATTAAGCATAACAAATATTCTTTTCTTGTTCTTAAAGTTAAAGATTCAAATTAAATTGAAGAATAAATTATCAGATTGGATTGAGTTGTTTTTCTGAGGGAAAATTGAAAATAAAAAAGGCAGATAAAAGAGAGAAATTCTTATTTTTCTTTGCCTTCTCCCCAATCAAGAATCCTTCCTTACATTATCCAATCAAAGAAAAATACAAGGAATTCTATTTTCATAGAATATCTTAATTGAATTATAAGTAATGATCAATTAATCTTTTTGATTCTATATCTATTATGTTGAATCCTAGCGGCAACATGTCCTATATTTCTTTAGGTTGGTTATTGACGAATAACAAATATTTATCTTAGTTTTTCTTAGACCAAAAAGAAATGGGGCGTGGCCAAGCGGTAAGGCAACGGGTTTTGGTCCCGTTACTCGGAGGTTCGAATCCTTCCGTCCCAGATCGTTCGCATCAGAAACGAAAAATTCTTCTCGATTGAAATTGAAATTTGAATTCAACAATTCTTTGTTTTTTTTATGATGGAGATGGATGCGAAAAGCTCAGAATCCGAGGATTCTGATTTTATCTAATAATGAAAACAAAAAAACTTTATTCTCAAACTATCTCTCTGTTTTAAATTAATTTAAATTAAATAAAAATCAGATTCAATTGGAGATGGTAAAAAAAAAAGTAAATCATAATATTCAAATCAGAAAATCATATTTTATAAATTTATAAATATAAAGAAAAAATGAGAAAATATGAATATATTAGGATGTAATTATATTAGAATATATTCATACATAATTCTTACATAAGAATATAATTCTTACATAAGAATATATATTGTCTCTTTTTATATTTTTCTTATTAAGAATATCTTATTATTTCAGATTATCTTATTATTCTCTAATTGACTATAATTGAATATTTATGAATATTTCAATGAAATATTTAGTTAAATAAAAACTTTTATCCATTCATGGGGATTTCTTTTTCATCTGAATGAAAGTAAATCCAAAGGATTTTTTTAGGTTTATAATCTTTTTTATTTTAAGAAAAAGAATTTCTGATGGACAATCCTGAAAAATTTGTTGAAGATGTAAATAAGTTTGCTTAAAACTAATTTGTTTTTTTATGTGATATTATTCCTATGAGAAAATATGGGGGTAATTTTAAGTGAAATCCTTTCCGGGTATAGACTTAATCTATAAGTCTATAAGTGTAGATTCTTATGTATCGGTTCAGCCAATGACTATTCATGATTCCATATTGAATCAATTGCATATGGTTCCAAATTAAAATAAAATGATAGGGATGTTATGGTAAAACTTCGTTTGAAACGATGTGGTAGAAAGCAACGTGCGACTTGAAGGACATGATTGGCTGTGGATTCTGACATCCACCATCTTCTATACGAATGAAGATGCTCTTGTCTCGACATGATTTGTTCTGCTAGGAACCTGATTTAATTTGTCTTGGGTTGCTAAATAAAGATACTAATGGTATATATAAGGTATAGCATATGATGGAGCTCGAGCAAAAAGAATTGATTCTTTTATCGGGGTAATAATCTAGGGTTAGTGACAATCAATAAGTTAGATCAACTTTGTAAATAGATCATCAATATCTAAATTATAGATAAATTATAGATAAATGGAGAGGTTCAAAATTGAACAAGTTTGAAATGAAAAAAAAAACCAAATTTGTCGAAATTTTCAAACTGTTTCGATCAAGAGTGTATCACAAAGGAATAAAATGATTTTTCCCTTTTCCATATAAAGAACAAAAAACAAAAGGTATGTTGCTGCCTTTTTGAAAAGGAGTAAAGATCACCGAAGTAATGTCTAAACCTAATGATTTAAAAAAGCGCAAAGCAAAGACAACAAATTCCGGAACAAGGAAACACTTTTTTAACTTGTCTCAACAATTGGATCAGAATGAGTAAAAAAAAATAGATCTGAAAATAGACAAAAAAAGAGGTTAGAGACAGCTCAAGAAATTTTAAGGATTTCCTTTTGAACTCTTTTAAAAATACCCAACTTGAGTTAAGAGTCTAAATGAAATTTCTTTTTCTGTAAAGAAGGAAAAAAAAAGTCTCAAAATTCAGTCTAATTCTTTATAGATCCATTTCTCTTTCTATTTTTCTATATCTATTTCTATCTAGATAGAAATAGATATAGAAAAATAGAAAGAGAAATTCTAGAAATTAGAATCATTTTTTCTTGAGCCGTATGAGGAGAAAACTTCCTATACGTTTCTAGGGGGGCATCTTTTATCTACATCTATCCCAATGAGCCATCTATCGAATCGTTGCAATTGATGTTCGATCCCGAAGAGAAGGAAGAGATCTTCGAAAAGTGGGTTTTTATGATCCGATAAAGAATCAAACTTATTCAAATGTTCCTGCTATCTTATATTTCCTTGAAAAAGGTGCTCAACCCACAGAAACTGTTTATGATATTTTAAGCAAGACAGAATTCTTTAAAGAATTTCGAATTTCTTTTGATAAAAAAAGAAAATAAAAACAAGAATCATGAAGAAAAAAGTATAGGATAAAGAGTACCTATCTTTGTTTAATTCTTTATTCAAAGTTTCTTTTTTTCTTGTTCTATTCATACTTATTTTATTCTTCTTTTTGTGGAACCCCCCCAACAAGGGGGGTAATCTTTCTTCTTGTATTTGTATTGTATCTTTCTTTTTTTGATTAAAGAAAGCCGCTATTTTTCTATCTATACCTTTTTCTTATTCCTTCTTTTTTTTCCACTCAAAGTTTGATTCTTTATGTTGTGCTAATCCAACACAAATTTCCATAGAATTTCTTGAATTTTGTTTTCTAAAAAGTCCATTCATATTGACAATGGCGTATCAAACAAATATAATTTGATCGTATATAAATAGATCTTTTTTATCCTCATTCCCTATTGGCTCTTTCCTTCATTTTAGTAAAAAGGATGAGTTTGCTGAATTTTTTTTTTTTTTCGATCATATCTACACTTCATATTGATCCGGGTTGCTAACTCAATGGTAGAGTACTCGGCTTTTAATTGCGACTATGATCTTTTACACATTTGGATGAAGAAATTCGTCTAGACTATTGGTATAGTTTATAAGACCGCGACTGATCCTGAAAGGTAATGAATGGAAAAAAGAGCATGTCGTAAAAAGAATAAAAAAATCGAAAAAAAAAAATAGAATAATAATAGAAAAAAAGAATAATAAAGAATAATAGAAAAAAAAAAGAAAAATTCTTATTCTATTTAGATTAGAATTTTTCTTTTTAGAACATCTTTAAAGTTCAGTAAAGTATTTTTGGTCTAGTGAATAAATGGATAGAGCCTTATGGCTCCAATTCGAGTAAGACAAAAAAGCAACGAGCTTCCCTTCTTAATTTGAATGATTACCCGATCAAATTACTAATTATACGTTAAAAATAGATTAGTGCCTGATGTGGGAAAAGGGTCTCTTATGAGACCATTGATTCTTTTTTTTTATTAATCCTAATTATTCTTTATTGTGGATTGGAGACGGATGTGTAGAAGAAAGAGTATAGTGATAAAAAATTTTTATTTCCAAAGTCAAAAGAGTGATTGGGTTGCGAAAATAAAAGATTTTTACCCTTTATTTCTTATTTTGATTTTCTTTCTTTTATTATTATTCCTATATTACTAGTTATATTAACAAGTAAAAGAAAATCAAATTAGATAGAAAGGGAAAAGAAAAAGATCTGTAAATTGGGCTCTTTGTCTCCGGGGTATATATTCTTTATTTGTTCTTACTTTATCTATAATTCTATAATTTTTTACTTCTTAGATTATTCTTATGATTTTTAATCACAGTACAGTATAAAAATAAAAGTTTAAAAAGTAGAAAAAGTCTATAAAAAAGTCTATCTTATTTTAGATTTTTTCAATTTGAAAAAATCTAACATAAAAGTATAGACAGTGCAAAGTATAGACAGTGCATAGTATATAAAGAGTATATAATAATACTAGACTTCTATTATTAGAATTATCTTTTAGAATAATTAGAAGAATAATATTCTTATTCTATTATTCTTTATTATTCTAATTTCTTCTAGTTAGAAGTTCTACTATTTTCTTATAAAAAGAGTATTTTACTATAAGATAAAAAAGAGACTATATACAACATACACACATACGCCGTTCTGACCATATTGCACTATGTATCATTTCATAACACAAGAAATGCCTCTCTTTTTTGGTTAAAGTAGAAATGTATTTAAATAGCAGAATTACAAGGATATTTAGATTGAAAAAAGAGAGATTTTGGCAACAAAACTTCCTATATCCGCTACTCCTTCAGGAGTATATTTACTCACTTGCTCATTATCATAGCTTCAATAGTTTGATTTTTTATGAACCTGTGGAAATTATTGGTTATGACAATAAATCTAGTTTGGTACTTGTGAAACGTTTAATTACTCGAATGTATCAACAGAAATATTTGATTTCTTCGGTGAATGATTCTAACAAAAATGGATTTTCGCTGCACAAGAATTCTTTTTCTTATCATTTTTATTCTCAAATGATATCAGAAGGTTTTGGAGTCATTCTGGAAATTTCATTCTCGTCGCGATTAGTATCCTCCCTTGAAGAAAAAAGAATACCAAAATCTCAGAATTTACGATCTATTCATTCAATATTTCCCTTTTTAGAGGATAAATTATCACATTTAAATTATGTGTCGGATCTACTAATACCCTATCCCATCCATCTGGAAATCTTGGTTCAAATCCTTCAATGCTGGATCAAAGATGTTCCTTCTTTGCATTTATTGCGATTGATTTTCCACGAATATCATAATTTGAATAGTCTCATTACTTCAAAAAAATCCATTTACGTCTTTTCAGAAAAAAAGAAAAGATTCTTTTGGTTCCTACATAATTTTTATGTATATGAATGCGAATATATATTCCTCTTTCTTCGTAAACAGTCTTCTTATTTACGATCAATATCTTCTGGAGTC